CGATGGGGTTGTAAAAGATGGCCCAATAGGGACGAGATAGAGCTGGGTTATTATATCTATAGATACTCGCGAGCATGGGCTGTGTCCTAGTGTTTGAAGTTGGTGTCTAGTGGGTTTGGTGATTCGCGTATAAATTTTATTTAAGCCTTATACTCGGGTATGTGCTTAGTCTTGTTTTTGGGGTTTGGCAGGACACTAATAGGTATATACTCACACTATAGGGTTAACGGGGGGTAAGGGGGGTTTGGTTAAGCTAGTTATTTATCTATTTAATATATGCGTATATGCGCGTGTGCGTATACGTGGGTGTACGTGGGTGTACGTACGTGCGAGTGTGCGTGCGTATACGTGGGTGTACGTACGTGCGAGTGTGCGTGCGTATACGTGGGTGTACGTACGTGCGAGTGTGCGTGCGTATACGTGGGTGTACGTACGTGCGAGTGTGCGTGCGTATACGTGGGTGTACGTACGTGCGAGTGTGCGTGCGTATACGTGGGTGCGCGTATGTGCGTCCGGTTGAGGCCTTAGGATTTAGGTAATATGTCCTGCGACCATTGACTGAATTGCGCCCGCTTGGTGAGGTGTGAGCCCCCGCATAGTGAATAAGCCCAGCTACATAATATTTGACTGAGTCGAGACTTTTAAGTCATAGCTGAGTCATAGCAAGTTCGCCCCCCCCAAATAAAAAGATACCAAATGCATGACACCACAGTTATGTGTGATCATGGGCTGATTAGTCATTAGTCCATCGAGATGTCCCATTTGAGATAGCTGTAGGATTGGAGTTAAGACTTACATGGCCCTGAAGTAAGAACCAGATGCCAGGTATAGTTCCAGAGTAGAAACCCCCACGTTGAAATGGGCCCGGAGCGAGAAGAGATTCACGTTCAGGCAAGGGTTGATGGTTTCTCGAGGCTAGGTGATTAAGCTCTTTCGGACAGTTGAGGTCCATAGAGGAACAGTTGAAGAACAGTGTATATGCACGATATATATATATAATGTCTTATGTAATATTATAGATATATGTACATGCCTAATTATTCATGGGGACAAGCACTTAATGCACGATATACATAGTATATGTTAGATAGCATGTGGTGTGTACGTTGTGTACTAGTTATGGTGGGTAGGACATACTGGGCAAGCACAGTAGTATATTACGCAATATATGAATACGAGAATTGTAGGGTGGAGTTGTGGTATTGCAGGGAATAGTTTAAAAAGAATTTCAGCTTTGGGTGCTGATGGTGGGGCTTTCGCTTCTTCCTTGAAGTCTTAGGGAGGGTGGGTGTTCTCCTTTTTTGGTTTACAAGACCAAGGTATTTTATATACTACAAAGACTCTTCACTTTAGGAGTTGGTTTTCGATGGTTCCGGAGATGGGTATAAGGACTAGGATGATGGAGAAGTATAAGATGGAGGCTAGTTGCCCGATGATGATGAATGGATATTCTACTGGTTGTCCTCCAATTCATGTCAGGATTAGTAGATCCGCTACGAGGAGTCAGAATAGACATTGGCTTAGTGGTCGGAATATTATGCCCCGTTGGTTTGAGGTGTGGAGTAGTGGTACGATGGCTAGGATTATGATGGATAGTACAAGGGCTAGTACTCCTCCTAGTTTGTTGGGGATAGATCGGAGGATCGCGTATGCGAATAGGAAATACCATTCGGGTTTGATATGTGGTGGGGTATTTAGTGGGTTAGCTGGGGTGTAGTTGTCTGGGTCTCCCAGGAGGTCTGGTGAGAATAGGACTAGGATTATAAGCATTATGAGTATGATTAGGAGCCCTAGGATGTCTTTGATTGTATAGTATGGGTGAAATGGGATTTTGTCTGAGTCTGATGATACTCCTGAGGGGTTGTTGGATCCTGTTTCATGTAGGAACAGGAGATGTACTGCTGCGAGAGCTGAAATAATGAATGGCAGGATGAAGTGGAATGCGAAGAATCGTGTTAAGGTGGCTTTGTCTACTGAGAATCCGCCCCAAATTCACTCTACTAGGTTAGTTCCGATGTAGGGGATTGCTGATAGTAGATTAGTGATGACTGTGGCGCCTCAAAATGATATTTGGCCTCATGGTAATACGTAACCTATGAATGCAGTTGCTATTACTGCGAACAGTAGGAGAATTCCAATATTTCATGTTTCTATGAAAGTATAAGAACCGTAGTACATCCCTCGACCTACGTGTATAAATAGGCAAATAAAGAATATGGAGGCTCCGTTGGCGTGCATGTATCGGATGATTCAGCCATAGTTAACGTCGCGGCAGATATGGGTCACTGATGAGAAGGCGGTTGCTGTGTCTGATGTGTAGTGTATGGCTAGGAATAGGCCTGTTAGGATCTGTAGAATGAGGCATACCCCTAGGAGGGAGCCGAAGTTCCATCAGGCTGAGATGTTGGATGGGGCGGGAAGGTCAACGAATGATTCGTTAACGATCTTGATAAGTGGGTGTGACTTGCGAATGTTGGTCATTAAATTCTTGTAGTTGAAATACAACGATGGTTTTTCATATCATAGGTCATGGTTAGATTCCATGTAGGAATGATGACAATGTACATTGTATTTATTTTAAGTACTATTTTTGTGGTTAGCTTTGTTAGTTTCTCTTCAAAGCCTTCGCCTATTTATGGTGGGTTTGGTTTAATTGTGGCAGGTGGTGTTGGTTGTGGGATTGTTCTGAGCTTTGGTGGTTCTTTCCTGGGTTTAATGGTCTTTTTAATTTATTTAGGGGGTATGCTTGTGGTGTTTGGTTATACTACGGCTATGGCTACTGAGCCTTACCCTGAGGCTTGGTCTTCTAATAAGGCTGTTTTGGGAGCTTTAATTACGGGGGTACTGGCAGAGCTTTTAATGGCTTGTTATATCTTGGAGGATGAGGATGCAGAGGTTATTTTTGGTTTTAATGGTGCGGGTGATTGGGTGATTTATGATACTGGTGATTCGGGTTTCTTTAGTGAGGAGGCTATGGGAATTGCTGCTTTGTATAGCTATGGGACTTGGTTGGTTGTTGTTACCGGGTGGTCTTTGCTTATTGGTGTATTGGTTATTATGGAAGTTACTCGTGGAAATTAATTAGTAGGGCGTAGAGGATTATTGTAATTATAAAGGAGAGGAAGTAGAGCTTAATTAATCCTTTTTGGTTTGATACGGCGGAGGACGTTTTTATTTGGAAGTGGGAGATGGTTTTGGGTATTACATTTTCTAGTCAGATAGTGTCTAGTAGTATTGATGCGGATTTTTGGCTTATGTTGAGGTTAGCTAACGGTAGGGAGCGGTGCATGACAATTGGGAAGTAGCCCAGAAGGTTAGAGAATTTGAAGAGGTTTGATGGGTAGTTAAATTTTAGGTTTTTAGTTGCTAGGTTAAGTTCTAGGGCTAGGATAAAGCCTATAATGGTTACGATGAGGGCTATCAGTTTTAGGTGGCTGGGTATGGTTATTTGTGGGATGTTTATTGGGGGAATATTGTGGGAGATAAGGTACCCTGCGAAAATGCTCCCGATTAATAGGCGTTTAATTGAGTTTATTAGCAGAGGGTTGTTTTCATTGATTAGGACCGTGGAGTTGAAGCGGGGTTGTCCTAGGAGTGCGAAGAATATAATTCGAGTGCTGTAGACGGCAGTTAGGGATGTGGCGATAAGGGTAATTAATAGGGCTCAGGCGTTGGTATACGACGTGTTGGCGGTCTCGATGATTAGGTCTTTGGAGTAGAATCCAGTTAGGAAGGGTATCCCTGTAAGTGCAAGACTTCCTACGATGAGGGAGGAGGTGGTGAATGGTATTGATTTATATAGGCCTCCTATTTTTCGGATGTCCTGTTCGTCGTTTAGACTGTGGATGATTGATCCGGAACATATAAATAATATGGCTTTGAAGAAGGCGTGAGTGCAGATATGTAAGAATGCGAGGTGGGGTTGGTTAATACCGATTGTTACAATTATAAGTCCGAGTTGGCTTGAGGTGGAGAAAGCCACAATTTTTTTGATGTCATTTTGTGTTAGAGCACATATGGCTGTGAATAGTGTTGTAATGGCTCCTAGGCACAGGGTCAGGGTCTGGATTATTTTATTTTGTTCTATAAGGGGGTAGAAGCGGATTAGTAGGAATACTCCTGCTACTACTATTGTGCTTGAGTGAAGTAGGGCAGATACAGGTGTGGGTCCTTCTATGGCTGATGGTAGTCATGGATGTAGTCCGAATTGGGCGGATTTACCAGTGGCTGCTAGGAGTAAGCCGATTAATGGAATATTTAGGTTTTCACGTTGTGTAATAAAGATTTGTTGAAAGTCTCATGTATTTGTGTTGGATAGGAATCACGCTATTGCTATGATGAATCCTACGTCCCCAATACGATTGTAAAGGATTGCTTGGAGGGCGGCGGTATTGGCGTCTGTTCGGCCATATCATCATCCGATGAGAAGAAATGATATAATGCCTACTCCTTCTCAGCCAATGAAGAGTTGGAACAGGTTGTTAGCAGTTACTAAAATGATTATGGTGATGAGGAATATGAGGAGGTATTTGAAGAATCGGTTAATATAAGGATCTGCGTGTATGTATCATATTGAGAATTCTATGATTGATCATGTGACGAATAATGCCACTGGTACAAAGATAATTGAGAAATAGTCTAGTTTAAAGCTCATGGAGAGTTTTAGGGTCTGAATGGTTATTCAATGTCAGTTAGAAATAACTGCTTCTTGCCCAGAGCTAATGAAAATTATGGCTGGAATTATGCTAGTGATGAAGGCATAGGAGATTGTATTTTTTACGTAGTTGGGGTATAGGTCGTTTTTGTATGCTTTGGTGCTAGTCATTATGATGGGTAGTAGTAGTATGAGTATGGCGGTTAGTGTTAGAGAGGTAAGTATATTTATTACTTTTACTTGGAGTTGCACCAATTTTTTGGTTCCTAAGACCAATGGATTACTTCTATCCTATAAAAGTTGAAAAAGCCATGTTGTTAGACATGGGGGCATGAATTAGCAGTTCTTGCATACTTTTTCGGTAAATGAGAAGATTCAAACTTCTATTGTTAGGTTCACAACCTAAAGTTTTATATTAAACTATATTTACAGTAAAGAGGACCTAGGATGATTTTGGGTTTGAGTGATAGGAGTACTAGGGGGAGTAGATGGAGTGTCATTAGGGTATTTTCCCGCGTGAATGATGGTTTAATGTTTTTGATATGGTGTGTGTTTTTTCCTCGTTGAGTTATAATTAGTATGTAAAGGGAGTACAGAGCTGTGATGATAATATTTGTTCCTATAAGGATAATGGTGGTGTTTGATCATGAGAAGGAGGCTATAACTACGAATAGCTCTCCGATTAGATTAATTGATGGAGGTAAGGCTAGGTTTGCGAGGCTGGCTAGTAGCCATCAGGCAGCTATCAGGGGAAGTAGGGTTTGTAGGCCTCGTGCTAGGATCATTGTTCGGCTGTGTACTCGTTCATAGTTTGAATTTGCGAGGCAAAATAGTATGGAGGATGTTAGTCCATGGGCGATTATTAGGGCTGTTGCTCCCATGTAACTTCATGGCGTTTGAATGAGGACTGCTACGATTACTAGAGCCATGTGACTTACAGATGAGTATGCGATTAGAGATTTTAGATCGGTTTGACGTAGACAAATTGAGCTTGTTATGATTATTCCTCATAGGGATAGTATTAGGAAGGGGTAGGCTATTTGGTTTGTTAGGGGGTTGAGCAGCGTTGTAATGCGCATTATTCCATACCCTCCTAGCTTTAGAAGTACTGCGGCTAGGACTATCGATCCAGCGATTGGAGCCTCTACATGTGCTTTAGGCAGTCAGAAGTGTAGACCATATAAGGGTATTTTTACTATGAATGCTATTATGCATGCTAGTCATATAAAGATGTTGGATCATGTGGTGGATATCGGTTTATTTCAGTACTGTATAATTAGGAAATTTAGGGATCCTGAGGTGTTTTGGATATACAATAATGCAACTAGAAGTGGTAGTGAGCCTACGAGGGTATAGAATAGGAAATAAAGTCCTGCGTTTAATCGCTCTGTTTGGTTGCCCCATCGAGTAATGATAATTAAGGTAGGAATTAGTGTAGCTTCAAATAGAATGTAAAATATAATTAGTTCTGTGGAGGTGAAGGTCATGACTAGGAATAGTTGAAGGGTAATTAGTATTGTAATGTATAACTTTTTTCGGGCTAAAGTTTCTTTTGATAGGTGAGATTGGCTGGCTATAATTATTAGTGGAAGTAGTCATGTCGTTAGCGCTAACAAGGGAGCTGACAGAGAATCTGAGAAAAATAGGAGTGAGAAGTTTAGGCTATTGTCGTTAAGTTGGTTGAGATATGTAAGGCTGATGAGGCTAATTAATAGGCCATAGGCTGTGGAATTAATTCAGATCATGTTGGGTTTAGATAGTCACGTTAGTGGAATTAGTATAGCTGTTGGTAGAATAATTTTTAGCATTGTAGTAGGTTTAGGTTTTGTACATAATCATTTCCATAAGTGTTAGATACTATTACTAATAGGGATAGGCCTAGTGCTGCTTCGCAGGCAGCGAAGACTAGTAGGATGATAGGTGTTATGCTGGCTAGTGTGAAGTGATTGTTTAGAATAATTAAAGTAATTATGACAAATAGGGACAATATTATGCCCTCCAAGCATAAGAGGGAGGACATTAGGTGGGACCGGTAAATTAGTAGGCCCAAGAGGGACGTGGTGAAGGCTAGAAAGATGTTAATATACACAATAGACATTTGATAATTGTAGTGTTAACTACAATCTAATGAGTCGAAATCATTTATTTTTGGTTTAAACTAATTATCATATTCAGTTCATTCTAATCCTTTTTGGGTTCATTCGTAGGCTAGGCTCGTGGCTAGAAGTGAAATTAGTAGTAATGCTATTGTAAGCATGGTTGATAGGTTGTTTGTTTGTGAGGCTCAGGGTAGGGGGAGGAGGAGTGCAATTTCTAGGTCAAACAGTAGGAATGTAATGGCAATCAGAAAAAATTTTATAGAGAAGGGTAGGCGGGCAGATCCTATTGGGTCAAATCCGCATTCATATGGGCTTGCTTTTTCTGTGTATGGATTTAGTTGGGGTAATCAGAACGCGATTAGTACGAGTAATGTGGATAATGCTGTGTTAACGAGTAAAGTTAGTATTATATTTATTATTTCTTTTCGGGTTATACCGAAACTAACTGATTGGAAGTCAATTGTACTAATTGATACTAAAGAAATATGATCCTCATCAATAAATGGACACGTATAGGAACAGTCACACTACGTCTACGAAGTGTCAATATCAGGCAGCGGCCTCGAATCCAAAGTGGTGATTAGATGTAAAGTGGAATTTTAGTTGGCGAAGGAAGCAGACAATGAGGAAGGTGGATCCGATGATTACGTGTAGTCCGTGAAATCCTGTGGCTATAAAAAAGGTGGAGCCGTATACTCCATCTGAGATAGTGAATGTTGTTTCATAATATTCTGAGGCTTGGAGTAGGGTGAAGTATACGCCTAGGGAGATAGTGATAAATAGAGCTTGGAGTATGTGCTTTCGATTGCCTTCTATTAGGCTATGGTGAGCTCAGGTAATGGATACTCCTGAGGCTAATAATACGGATGTATTGAGTAGTGGGACTTCTAGAGGGTTGAGAGGGATAATGCCTGCGGGAGGCCAGCAGCCTCCTAGCTCTGGGGTAGGGGCAAGGCTTGAGTGGTAAAAAGCTCAGAAGAAACCTGCAAAGAAGAACACCTCTGAAATGATAAATAAAACTATTCCATACCGTAGCCCTTTTTGGACGATGGGTGTATGATGGCCTTGAAATGTGCTTTCTCGGACAATGTCTCGTCATCATTGATATATAGTTAAGATATTGGTGATTATGCCCAGAGTTAATAATGTTGTTGAGTTGAAGTGAAATCATATGGCTAATCCTGAGGTTATTAGAAGGGCTGATAGAGCTCCTGTAAGTGGTCATGGACTAGGGTTTACTATGTGGTATGCATGGGTCTGGTGGGTCATTATGTATTATCGTGTAGGTATAGACTTACTAGTAGTGTAAACACATAGGCTTGGATTAAGGCTACAGCGAATTCAAGAATTGTCAGTAAGATGAGGATAATGAAGGTAATAAGGGCAACGGAAGTACTGATATTTATCAGGGCTAGAGTAGCTCCTCCAATTAGATGAATTAATAGGTGGCCTGCAGTGATGTTAGCTGTAAGCCGTACGGCTAGGGCTATTGGTTGAATAAATAGACTGATAGTTTCAATAATTACAAGCATCGGAATTAGTGGCAGAGGTGTTCCTTGGGGTAGAAAGTGAGCCAAGGATGATTTTGTCTTGTGTCGGAATCCTGTGATCACTGTGCCAGCTCATAGGGGAATGGCCATTCCTAGGTTTATAGATAGTTGTGTTGTGGGTGTAAATGAGTGCGGGAGGAGTCCCAGTAGATTGGTTGAGCCGATAAATAGGATTAGGGATATAAGTATTAGGGCTCATGTTTGTCCTTTGTAGTTGTGAATGGTTAGTATTTGTTTTGATGTCAATTGGACTAGTCATTGTTGAAGTGAGATTAGGCGGTTATTGATTAGTCGGTTTGGTGAAGGAAATATAATGCTCGGGAATATAATGATAAGAACTACGATGGGAAGTCCTATTATTGTTGGGGTAGTGAAAGAGGTGAATAGATTTTCGTTCATTTTTTTTCTCAAGGGGCAGGTTGTTTTAACGAGACTATAGATTTGAGTTCTGGATTTGATGGGTATAGGTGTTTTGATAATTTTAGTTGAAATACAATGAATAATGTTATAATTATTGACACGATGGTAATGAATCAGGTTGATGTGTCTAGTTGTGGCATATCATTAAGGGGAGGTTAAATTCCCAGTCTTCAACTTAAAAGGTTAATGCTTATTTAGCTTCTTAATGAGGTTATAGTACGGATGCTGATCATTTTTCAAAGTGTGCTAGTGGAACTAGTTCAAGTACGATGGGTATAAAGCTGTGGTTTGAGCCACAGATTTCTGAGCATTGGCCGTAGTATAGTCCAGGTCGAGTGCCTATTAGGGTTGTTTGATTCAGTCGTCCTGGAATAGCGTCGGTTTTTAAGCCTAGCGATGGCACAGCTCATGAGTGTAATACGTCTTCTGACGAAATTAACATTCGAATAGTTATTTCTATGGGTAAGACAACTCGGTTATCGACTTCTAGTAGTCGTAGTTCTCCGGGCTTTAGTTCTTGAGTGGGTACTATGTAAGAGTCGAAATTTAGGTCTTCATAGTCCGTGTATTCGTAGCTTCAATACCATTGGTGTCCTATGGTTTTTACTGTTAAGGAGGGGTTGTTAATTTCGTCTATTATATACAGGATTCGTAAGGAAGGTAGTGCAATAAGGATTAAAATGATGGCGGGCAAGATTGTTCAGATAGTTTCTACTTCTTGAGCGTCTATTGTACTTGTATGTGTGAGTTTGGTTGTTAGTATTAGTGAAATAATATACAGTACTAAGGAGCTAATTAGAAATACAATTATTAGTGTGTGATCATGAAAATGTAAGAGTTCTTCTATAATGGGAGACGTAGCATCTTGAAATCCTAGCTGGAATGGGTATGCCATAGAGACACAAAGGGTTTAAACCTATAATTTAACTTTGACAAAGTTATGTAATTTTTTACTAGTATCTCCCTATTGAGAAAGACATAATGGTTATGACGTTGGCTTGAAACCAATTTTAGGGGGTTCGATTCCTTCCTTTCTTATTTCGAGACCACATAAGTTGGTTCTTCAAATGTGTGATATGGAGGAGGACACCCGTGTAATCATTCGAGGTTGGTATTGGTTATTTCAACTATTGCCACTTCTCGCTTAGATGCAAATGCCTCTCACACCATGAAGACTATCAGCATCACTGCTGTTAGTGAGATGAAGGAGCCCATTGAGGAGATTGCGTTTCAGGTTGTATAAGCATCTGGGTAGTCGGAGTAACGTCGGGGTATTCCGGATAGTCCAAGGAAGTGTTGTGGGAAAAATGTTATATTAACACCTACAAACATGATTGTAAAGTGAGCTTTTGCTCAGGTATCGTCTAGAGTATATCCTGAGAATAGGGGGAATCAGTGGACAAAGCCCCCTATGATGGCGAATACAGCCCCTATTGATAATACATAGTGGAAATGGGCTACTACATAGTATGTGTCGTGGAGGACGATGTCTAGTGAAGAATTGGCTAGTACGATGCCCGTTAGTCCGCCTACTGTAAATAGGAAGATGAAGCCCAGAGCCCATAGTATAGCAGGTGACCATTTAATATTACCTCCGTGAAGAGTGGCGAGTCAGCTGAATACTTTTACCCCGGTAGGGATGGCGATAATTATTGTGGCTGATGTGAAATATGCTCGCGTATCAACATCCATTCCTACTGTGAATATATGGTGGGCTCATACAATAAAACCTAGGAAACCAATTGATATTATTGCTCAAACCATTCCTATATAACCAAAAGGCTCCTTTTTGCCTGAGTAGTATGTAACGATATGAGAGATTATGCCAAAACCTGGTAGAATTAGGATATAAACTTCAGGGTGGCCGAAGAATCAGAACAAGTGTTGATATAGGATTGGGTCTCCTCCTCCAGCAGGGTCGAAGAATGTGGTATTTAGATTTCGGTCTGTTAAAAGTATTGTGATGCCAGCTGCTAGTACAGGTAATGATAGGAGTAATAGTACAGCTGTGATTAGTACTGATCAGACGAATAGGGGTGTTTGATACTGAGATATAGCTGGTGGTTTTATATTAATGATTGTTGTAATAAAGTTGATAGCCCCTAGAATAGAGGAAATACCTGCAAGGTGAAGAGAGAAAATAGTTAGGTCTACGGATGCTCCTGCATGGGCTAAGTTACCGGCTAGGGGTGGGTATACGGTTCATCCAGTCCCTGCTCCCGCTTCCACCATTGATGAAGCTAGAAGAAGTAGAAAAGATGGAGGAAGGAGTCAGAAGCTCATGTTATTTATTCGGGGGAATGCTATGTCAGGTGCCCCAATTATTAGTGGTACCAGTCAGTTTCCGAACCCACCAATCATGATTGGTATGACCATGAAAAAAATTATTACGAATGCATGGGCGGTAACGATTACATTGTAAATTTGGTCATCCCCGAATAGAGAGCCTGGTTGGCCGAGTTCAGCCCGAATTAGAAGGCTAAGGGCAGTTCCTACTATACCAGCTCAGGCCCCAAATAGGAGATATAGGGTGCCAATGTCCTTGTGGTTGGTAGAGAACAGTCAGCGGTTTATGAACATAGGTAAAATGGCTGAGCAAGCATTAGACTGTAAATCTAAAGACAGAGGTTTGAGTCCTCTTTTTGCCAAGCTTCGTGGTGAATTGTCATATTGAATTGCAAATTCAAAGAAGCAGCTTCGACGCTGCCGGGGCTTCTCCCGCCTTTTTTCCCCTAGGCGGCGGGAGAAGTAGATTGAAGCCAGTTGATTAGGGTTTTTAGCTGTTAACTAAAGTTTCGTGGGATGGAAGCCCACCAATCTAGTAAGGGCTTAGCTTAATTAAAGCGTTTGGTTTGCATTCAATTGATGTGAGATAAACTCTTGCAGCCCTTAGGGTTGTTTTGCAGGGATTAAATCTGTGTGACTTGCTTGGGGCTTTGAAGGCCCCTGGTCTAGTTTAACCTAAATCCCTAGTCCAGGATTGATAAGAGCGGTGTGATTGGGAGTAGTATGGTTGAGATTACGGTTAGCGAGGGTAGGAGGGTTATTTTCTTTGTGTTGTCGAATTTTCACTTTATTATCATGTTATTCGTTGAGGGGAATATGGTGAGTGTTGTGGTGTATGTGAGTCGTATGTAGAAATATAGGTTGAGTAGTGCTGTGATTGCTAGTAGGGTTGGTATAATAATCATTTCATTTTTGGTGAGTTCTTGGATGATTATTCATTTTGGGATAAATCCTGACAGTGGGGGAAGTCCTCCAAGAGAGAGTATTAGTGTTAGGATTAGTGAGGTAATTAGGGGTGCTTTGTTTCATGTTTGCGATAGTGATAAGGTTGTTGTGGAGGAGTTGTATATAAATAGTATGAAGGTGGTTGATGTTATGATGATGTAGATTATTAAGTTTAGGATTATTATTGTGGGGTTATATAGTGTGATGGCTGCTATTCACCCTATGTGTGCGATTGAGGAGTATGCTAGGATTTTTCGTAGTTGTGTTTGGTTTAGCCCCCCTCATCCTCCGATTAGGACGGATGCAATGGCTATTGGTAGCAGTAGGTTAGGGTTAATGGCTGGTGAAATTTGGTAGAGGATTGATAGGGGCGCGATTTTTTGTCATGTTAGTAGGATTAGACCTGAGGATATGTGGATTCCTTGGGTGACTTCTGGTACTCAGAAGTGGAATGGGGCTAGACCTAGTTTTATGGCTAGGGCGATGGTTATTATGGTTGATGCTATCGGGCATAGGGTTTTTGACATGGTTCATTGTCCGGAGTATAAGAGATTGATGGCAATTCCTATTATTAGAATTATGGACGCGGTTGCTTGTGTTATAAAGTATTTTGTGGATGCTTCGATGGCTCGGGGGTTAGATTTTTTTATGAGAATGGGGATGACGGCTAGTATGTTTATTTCGAGGCCGATTCAGACTGTTAGTCAGTGGGAGCTTGTTAGTACAATTATAGTTCCTGAGATTACGGTTAGTATAATGATGAGAAGGATTGGAGGTTTGATTAGTACGGGAAGGGTATAAACCAACATTTTCGGGGTATGGGCCCGATAGCTTATTTAGCTGACCTTACTGTAGAATGTGGTGTAATGTGGTAGCACGAAGAATTTTGAGTTCTTAGGATTAGGTTCGAGTCCTATAATTCTAGAAATAAGAGGATTTAAACCTCTATTGTTTACTCTATCAAAGTAACTCTTTTGTCAGACATATTTCTTATGTTAGGGGTGGGATGCTAGCCGTTATAATGGGTAATGATACGTGTCACATGCATAGGGCTAGGGTGAGTGGTAGGAAATTTTTTCATAGTAGATGTATTAGCTGATCGTATCGGAATCGTGGGTAGGATGCTCGGATTCATAGGAAGGTAATTGTTAGGATTAGGGTTTTGATTATGAAATTTGTAGTATAGAGTTCTGGTATGTAGGGGTTGTGGGATGTTCCGAAGAATAAGATTGTTGTTAGGCTATTTATTATGATGATATTGGCATACTCTGCTATAAAGAATAGGGCAAATGGGCCTGCTGCGTATTCTACGTTGAATCCGGATACTAGTTCTGATTCTCCTTCTGTTAGGTCAAATGGGGCTCGGTTGGTTTCTGCTAGGGTTGAAATAAATCATATTATGGCTAGTGGTCATGTTGGGAAGATGAGTCATATATGTTCTTGAGTGGTAATTAGGGTGGCTAGCGTGAATGAGCCGTTTATTAGCAATACGGATAGGAGGATGATGGCTAGTGTGACTTCATATGAGATGGTCTGGGCTACAGCTCGTAGGGCTCCGATTAGGGCGTATTTTGAGTTGGAGGCTCATCCTGATCATAAGATTGAGTATACGGCGAGGCTGGATATGGCTAATATAAATAGAATTCCTAGGTTTATGTTAATAAGTGGATGTGGTATGGGTAGGGGGACTCATATGATTAAGGCTAGCGTGAGGGCTAGGATGGGGGCTATGATGAATATGGATACGGAGGATGTTAGGGGTCGGAGGGGTTCTTTGGTGAAGAGTTTTAGGGCGTCTGCAATAGGTTGGAGTAGGCCGTAGGGTCCTACGATGTTTGGTCCTTTGCGGAATTGTATATAGCCTAGTACTTTGCGTTCGACTAATGTTAGGAAGGCTACGGCGAGTAGGATTGGGATGCTTAATGAGAGAATGTTAAGTATAAACATGCTGTTAGGGAGAGGAGTTGAACCTCTGGTGGTAAAGGTTTAAGTTTTATGCAATTACCGGGCTCTGCCACCCTAACAAGCCCGGGCTCTTGGGCTAAGTGTATAGTGATAAGTTGTTTAGATTAAGATTATATCATCTATTGTACTGAAGGCGCTTTTGTAAAGTGGGCCTTATTTCTCTTGTCCTTTCGTACTGGGAGAAATTGTCTAACAGATAGAAACCGACCTGGATTGCTCCGGTCTGAACTCAGATCACGTAGGACTTTAATCGTTGAACAAACGAACCTTTGATAGCTGCTGCACCATCGGGATGTCCTGATCCAACATCGAGGTCGTAAACCCTATTGTCGATATGGACTCTAGAATAGGATTGCGCTGTTATCCCTAGGGTAACTTGTTCCGTTGATCAAATGTTTTGGATCAGTAAGCGATGTAATACTTTCGACTGGTAAGTCTAGATTTAAAATCACTCGGAGGTTGTTTTATTCTCCGAGGTCACCCCAACCTAAATTGCTGGCCCATGTGGAGATTTGTTATTCCTGTTGGTTGGATTATTTTGTCTCTTTGGGTCAGTTAATTGAAGCTCCATAGGGTCTTCTCGTCTTGTTGTTTTATTCCCGCCTCTTCACGGGAAGGTCAATTTCACGGATTGGAAGTAAGAGACAGTTAAACCCTCGTGTGGCCATTCATACAAGTCCCTATTTAAGGAACAAATGATTATGCTACCTTTGCACGGTCAGGATACCGCGGCCGTTTAACTAGTGTCACTGGGCAGGCAGTGCCTCTAATACTAGAAATGCTAGAGGTGATGTTTTTGGTAAACAGGCGGGGTTTGTGTTTGCCGAGTTCCTTTTACTTCTTTTAATCTTTCCTTAGTTGCATACCTGTGTCGGGTTAACAGTTGAATTGATATTTAGTTTATGTTTGGGTTGTTTTTATCTTGTTGTTAACTATCAGTGGTTATCCGTTCTGATATAGGCTTATGCGGGGAGAAGTATTTCTTGTTACTTATATTAGCATTGTTGCTTCTATTGTAAAATAGATTGGCCCAGTATTAGGTTGGGAGTTGGTTGCATATTTTTGGTATTAAGGATATGTTTTGTTGTTGAGCTTGAACGCTTTCTCAATTGATGGCTGCTTTTAGGCCAACTATGGTTAGTGTTAATGCTTACTCTCTAATTAAGGTTGTATCCTAGTTTCTAAAAAGCTGTACCTTTTTAGACTATATTTTAAGCTTACATTTGAATTCTGGGGGTTTTTCAGGTAAGTTTAAAGTTGAACTAAAATTCTTTTTCTGGGCAACCAGCTATCACCAGGCTCGTTAGGCTTTTCACCTCTACCCGCAAATCTTCTCACTATTTTGCGACATAGATGAGTTCATCCTGTGTAGATTGTTCACGGGTAGCTCGTCTGGTTTCGGGGGGTCTAGCTTAAGTTCTCTTTGTTAGGTTATGTCTAGCTAATCCATTATGCAAAAGGTACAAGGGGTAATCTTTGCTGTGTGATGCTTTAAAGGTTTTCTTTCATCTTTCCCTTGCGGTACTGTCTCTATAGCGCCAAGTTAAATTTCTATCTCCTATACTTTTATGGGTTAACTAAATGTTTTGATTTATGTGATTATGCTAGTTGAATTTGTTGTTATTTGGGCTAGGTTTGGCTCAAGATGGTCAGTTTAATGTGAAATCTTCTGGGTGTAGGCCAGATGCTTTGTTTAAGCTACATCTTGTTTAATCCAAGCACACTTTCCAGTATGCTTACCTTGTTACGACTTGTCTCCTCTTGTGTTGAATGTAATTTTAATATGTTGTGTTTGAGTTCGTGTACTCGAGGAGGGTGACGGGCGGTGTGTGCGTGCTTCATGGCCCGATTCAGCTGAGCGCTCTATTCTCAGCTTACTGCTAAATCCTCCTTTAGTCTTTGGTTTCATAAAAACTTTCGTGGAGTGTTCTTGTGTAGAAAATGTAGCCCATTGCTTTCCACCTCATGGGTTACACCTTGACCTAACTTTTTTATGTTAAGATACTTTTGCTTACTGTTATTCCTTTTGAGGGTTTGCTGAAGATGGCGGTATATAGACTGTATTAGCAAGAGGTGGTGAGGTTTATCGGGGTTTATCGATTATAGAACAGGCTCCTCTAGAGGGATGTGAAGCACCGCCAAGTCCTTTGAGTTTCAAGCTGTTGCTGGTAGTTCTCTGGCGGATAGGTTTGTTGAGTAGCTATCTAAGTTTAGGGCTAAGCATAGTGGGGTATCTAATCCCAGTTTGGGTCTTAGCTGTCGTGTGGGCTGAGATGTTAAAGTTACTTTCGTGTTGTATTTTCGTATTAACTGTGGCTTTTTACAGCTTAGTTAAAGTTTAACTTTAGTGGTGTATTGTTTCTGGGACACGCTTTACGCCGTGTGTCTATTAGTCTGGGTTAATCGTATGGCCGCGGTGGCTGGCACGAAATTTACCAACCCTAATTTAATATGGCTTAGTCGAACTTTCATTCATGGCTTAATTTTTGTCACTGCTGTAACCCGTGGGGGTGTGGCTAAGCAAGGCGTTGTGAGCTACATTTTGTGTACTTGATGCCTGCTCCTTTAGGTCAGTCGTGATTTAGAGGGCATTTTCACCGGGATGCGGAGGCTTGCATGTGTAATCCTATTAATAACTAATGGAAGGGCTAGGACCAAACCCTTGTGTTTATGGAATCTGATGATTCATCTAGGCATTTTCAGTGCCTTGCTTTGGATGTTTAAGCTACATTAAC